ATTATGCTTCTCGACTCCATAATCCAAATTTTTTATTAAGATTCTTATTGCCTTTTGGATAGAAATCGTGAGAATGTATATTCTTTCCTCAAATGTCCTATTGAGGGGGAAAGGATTAAATCTTTTTAAGAAATAAAGTTTTTGATCGCAATATGAAAAAAACGGAAAGACCCCTTAACTATTTAAGTTGTTAATAGAACGAATCACACTTTTACCACTAAACTATACCCGCTACATATTCATTATTGGATATGAATGGACTATTTGTCCAACAAAGTAATCAGACGTAGTCAAGATAGCATCAGAATCATGAAAATTCCAGCATTAACACGTATTTTGTTCTGCTGCGGAGCGGGATTGAAAAAAAGAATAGGTGAATAGCAAAAAGGTTAGTCAAATTTCAAAAATTTAATTAAATATTAAATAATTGAAATAGTGTACTAAAGTTTTAAGTATTCTTTTTTTGAAACTTCCCTTCACTTGAACCGCCAGATTTTCTGAATTCGGGTAAATTGGGCCTCAAACTTTCAAGCTTGTCCTTTGCTTTGAACAAGTAAAAGATTTAAAATCTTAGAAATATGTGTTTTCTATTTGAGATTCTTTCTCTTATAAGATTTCTAAGATCTATTTCTTTTCTTTCTTAATACTTCCTTCTTATTAAGATTTCTTAAGTGAATTAGAATTATTCAGATGAATATAATACTGAACTTCAACTTTCATTTATAATGAAATTCGTTTTTCATTAATGAATTTCTGAATCTTATACTTAAGAATAAGAAAAGAAAGACGAAAAATATTAGTACTATATTACATTACTATTAGTACTATATTACATTACTATTATACTCTAATACTATTACTAGATATTACTAGTACTAGATATTACTAGAACAGAACACTTTTACTATAAAGACTAAATATTCTAATTTAGACTCTAATTTACTAGAATTACTTAGAAGATACTAAGAATAGATATAGAATCTCTAACATTTTAGATTTCAATTGAATATTTCAATATAGTTCAATATAGAATATATCATATTCATATTAAGATAGAATTATAGAATATATAGAATATTCTATATTAATCTAGATATAGATATAGATAATTTCTTAAAGAATTTCTAAGATAATCTATCTATTAGAATCTTATCTAATTTCTAAGAATTAGGAATGGCAATGAAAATTACTCTTCTTGTTTCAATAACAATTTTTCTTCGTTGGAACAAAAGAAGTACTGGCCCGGCCAGTACTTATACTTAACCAGTACTTAACCAGGCCGGGGAAATGAACCTTTTGTACAAAATAAAAGAAGTAAGGTATTCTTTTTATTGGATAAATCTGTTTCGAAGAAAATAAAAATGGTTCTCAATCTTCACTTCACGTGTGAAATCACATGAGAGATTTCCAATTTGGAATGGGGAGAGATGGCTGAGTGGACTAAAGCGTCGGATTGCTAATCCGTTGTACGAATTATTCGTACCGAGGGTTCGAATCCCTCTCTCTCCGACCCCCCTGATAACTTGAGATTTTCTAATCGGAAGAAATTTCGATTATTTTATTTTATGAATCTTTTCTCTTTATCTAGCATCTATTCCATTTCTTTCTACATTTACCTATGAAATACCTATGAAAAAAAAGTAAAAACGAATCTCATCTCTTTTTTTATTCTTCACGCCCAGGATTACGCCCCGGATCATTAGATAAGAATCCGAAGATGAAGAGAGAAACAAAGAATATTACTACTGTGTAAACGAATAGTTTCAGAGTAAGCATTACAAATCTCCAAGATAAGATCTTTTTTTTTTAAGGAAATAGATCGCCTATTTTACGACACACACTATACACTATTTTGATATGACGCTCTAAAGATGAAAAAAGAAGGAAGTTTTTTTTTTCAATTTATTTTTACGAATTTCTTTCTAATGTAATATTCTAATGTAATAAGATTCGTATTTTTTCATTACCAAAGATTTCTTGCCATATCCATATCTATAATTAGATATTGTATGGAATCTTATAAAGGAAAGGTCAGAACAAAAGAAGAAATAAGTTGATTAGCTGATTAAAGATCATCGCCCCCTTCCCTTATTCAATTTCAATATAATATACAATAGAAAATATCAGAATTTCGCTTTTTGAATCGAGGGTTCCTAATTTCCAGACTTATCTGAATCTTATTTCTGATCTTATTTATTTTAAGAAGAAAAATCTCATCTTTTTTTTATCGAAGAAATTCTGAATTGAATCGAGATTTCCTTTTTATCGAAAACTTACAGCAGCTTGCCAAACAAAGGCTAAGAGAAAAAAGAGTAAAGGGATAATCGGCATAACGTCTACGATTGGATTGAAAAAGGCATAAGCCTCGGGCAATTTGGCGAAGAAAAAACTACTCGAATAAAGGGTAGAATTAAGACAGATACAGATTAAACTAAAGATATTAAACATAACAAATATTCTTTTCTTGTTCTTAAAGATTAAAATGAAATTGAAATGATAAGAAATTATCAGATTGGATTGAGTTGTTTTTCTGAGGGATTTTTTAAAAGAAAAAAGCAGATAAAAGAAAGAAATTCTGATTTTTCTTTGACTTCTCCCCAATCAAGAATCCTTCCTTACATTATCCAATCAAATAAGAATACAAGGAATTCTATTTTCATACAATATCTTAATTGAATTCTAAGTAATGATCAATTAATCTTTTTGATTATATATCTATTGTGTTGAATCCCAGCGACAACATGTCCTATATTTCTTTTGGTTGGTTATTGACGAATAACCAATATTTAGCTTAGTTTTTCTTAGACCAAATCAAAATGGGGCGTGGCCAAGCGGTAAGGCAACGGGTTTTGGTCCCGTTACTCGGAGGTTCGAATCCTTTCGTCCCAGATCGTTTGCATCAGAAACGAAGGATTATTCTCTAATTGAAATTGAAAATTGAATTCAACAATTTTATGTTTCATGTTGGATACACTGAATTCTAAGATTTATTCTTAGAATCATATCTTTTTTTTTTACTTTTTTACTAAAGTACTAAAGTATTTTATTCTTAAATATTCGTGATTCTTTTCGTTAACGATTCTTTGTTTTCTATGATGGAGATGGAGATGGATGCCAAAAGATCAGAATCCGAGGATTCTGATTTTCTCTTTGATCTTACCTTACACGAGACTTTTTCTACTCCATAATAATGAAAACAAAGAAACTTTATTCTCAAACTATCTCTCTGATTTAAATGAAATGAAAATCAGATTCAATTGGAGATGGTAAATAATAAGTAAATAAGAATATTATAATCATGAAATCCTATTTCATAAATAAAAAATGAGAAAATATTCATACTTCATGATTAATATTCATATTAGAATATATTAATACATAAATTTAATACATAAATACATAATTCTTACATAAGAATATATATTCTATAATCTTATTAATAAGATTATCTTATTATTCTATAATTGAATATTTATGAATATTGAAATGAAATATTTAGTTTAGTATAGTTATTAGTTAGTATAGTATTATAGTATTTAGTTAATTTAGTTAAAGTGGCTAAAAACTTTTATCCATTCATGGGGATTTCTTTTTCATTTGAATGAAATGAAAGTCAAAGGCTTTTTTTGAGGTTTCTAATTTCTTTTCTTTTTTGAAAAGGAAAAGAAGGATCTTTTATGATGGACAATCTCGAAAGATTTGTTGAAGATGTAAATAAGTTTGCTTAAAACTTATTTGTTTTTTTCATGTGATATTATTCATATGAGAAAATCTGGGGTAATTTGAAGTGAAATCTCCGGATAAACACTTATTTTTAAGTGTAGATTATTATGTATCGGTTCAACCAATGACTATTCATTATTCCATATTGAATCAATTGCATACGGTTCCAATTTAAAATATAATCAAAATTATAGGGATGTTATGGTAAAACTTCGTTTGAAACGATGTGGTAGAAAGCAACGTGCGACTTGAAGGACATGATTGGATGTGGATTCTGACATCCACCATTTTCTATACGAATGAAGATGCTCTTGTCTCGACATAGTTTGTTCTGCTAGGAACCTAATTGAATTTGTCTTGGGTTGCTAAATAAAGATACTAATGGTATAGAAAGGTATAGCATATGATGGAGCTCGAGCAAAAATGATTGATTCATTTATCGGGGGAATAATCTAGGGTTAGTGACAATCAATAAGTTAGACCAACTTTGTAAATAGATCATCAATATAGAAATATAGATAAACGGAGAGGTTCAAATTTGAACAAGTTTTTGAAATGAAAAAGAAATCAAATTTGTTGAAATTTTCAAACTGTTTCGATCAAGGGTGTATCACAAAGGAATCAATCGTTCGTATTATTTTTCCCTTTTCCATAGAAAAAACAAAAGGTATGTTGCTGCCTTTTTGAAAAGGAGTAAGGATCACCGAAGTAATGTCTAAACCTAATGATTTCACAAAGCGCAAAGCAAAGACAACAAATTCCGGAACAAGGAAACACTATTTTTACTAGTCTCAACAATTGGATCAGAATGATAAAAAAAAATAGATCCGAAAGGAGACAAAAAAAGAGGTTAGAGACAGCTCAAGAAATTCTAAGGATTTCCTTTCAAACTCTTTCAAAACTACCCAACTTGAGTTAGGAGTACGAATGCATTTTCTTTTCTTTTTCTGTAAAGAAGGAAAAAAGGCTCAAATTACAGTCTAATTCTTTATGGATCCATTTTTATTCCTATCTATCTATATAGATAGAAATAAAAATTCTAGAAATTAGAATCATTTTTTCTTGAGCCGTATGAGGAGAAAACCTCCTATACGTTTCTAGGGGGGCATTTTTTATTTACATCTATCCCAATGAGCCATCTATCGAATCGTTGCAATTGATGTTCGATCCCGAAGAGAAGGAAGAGATCTTCGAAAAGTGGGTTTTTATGATCCGATAAAGAATCAAACTTATTCAAATGTTCCTGCTATTTTATATTTCCTTGAAAAAGGTGCTCAACCCACAGGAACTGTTTATGATATTTTAAGGAAGGCAGAATTCTTTAAAGAATTTCGAGTTTCTTTTGATAAAAAATAAAGTAAAAAAAAAAGAATCGTGAATAAAAAAAGGATAGGGTAACTAACTTTGTGTAATTCTTTATTCAAAGTTTCTTCTTTTTTTGTTCTATTCATACTTATTTTATTCTTCTTTTTCTTATTCGTATTTTTTTCTTGCTTCTTTTTGTCGAACCCCCCAACAAGGGGGGTTCTTCTTGTATTTGTATTGTACCTTTCTTTTTTTGATTAAAGAAAGCCGCTTTTTTTCTATCTTTACCTTTTCCTTAATTCCTTCTTTTTTTCCGCTCAAAGTTATTATTTATTCTTTATGTTGTGCTAATCCAACACAAATTTCTATATAATTTCTTGAAATTTGTTTTCTAAAAAGTCCATTCATATTGACAATGGCGTCTCAAACAAATATAATTTGATCGTATATAAATAGATCTTTTTATCCCCATTCCCTTATTGGATCTTTCCTTCACTTTAGTAAAATTAGTAAAATGGATGAGTTTGCTGGATTTTTTTTTATTTCGATCATATCTACACCTCATATTGATCCGGGTTGCTAACTCAACGGTAGAGTACTCGGCTTTTAATTGCGACTATGATCTTTTACACATTTGGATGAAGGAATTCGTCTAGACTATTGGTAAAGTTTATAAGACCGCGACTGATCCTAAAAGGTAATGAATGGAAAAAAAAGCATGTCGTAAACAGAATAGAAAAAAGAATAATATAATAGAATAGAATCATAGAAAAAGAAGATTTCTAGTACTCATAATAGAAATAGAACGAGAATCTTTCTTTTTATAACAATTTTTAAGTTCAGTAAAGTATTTCGGGTCTAGTGAATAAATGGATAGAGCCTTATGGCTCCAATTCGAGTAAGACAAAAAAGAAACGAGCTTCCTTTCTTAATTTGAATGATTACCCGATCGAATTACTAATTATACGTTAAAAATAGATTAGTGCCTGATGCGGGAAAAGGTTCTCTTGTAAATTGTGAGTGGACCATTGATTCTTTTTTTTTTATGAATCCTAATTATTCTTTATTGTGGATTGGAGACGGATGTGTAGAAGAAATAGTATAGTGATAAAAAAAGAATCTTTTCCAAAGTCAAAAGAGTGATTGGGTTGCGAAAATAAAAGATTTTTACCCCTTTTTCTTATTGTTATTTTCTATTTTCTTTCTTTTTCTTTTATTGTTATTCTAGTTATATTAACAAGGAAAAGAAAACCAAATTGGATAGAAAGGGAAAGGAAAAAGATCTGTAGATTGGGCTCTCTGTCTCCGGGGTATATATTCTTTATTTGTTCTTACTTTTCTATAATCTTTTACTTCTTAAATTCTCATTATGTTTTTTACATCAAAGTACAGTATAAAAGTATATATATATATATATTCATAATAGACTATATTATTAGTATTAGAATATCTTATTAGAATTATTTCTTAGAATAATAGAAGAATTTATTCTTCTATTTTCTTATAGTTATTATAGTGAAGTTATAAGTTAGACTCTTTTCTTCTAAATACTCTTTTACTATAAGAGAAACAATATACTACATACAGCATACGCATACGCCGTTCTGACCATATTGCACTATGTATCTTTTCATAACACAAGAAGTGCCTCTCTTTTTTGGTTACATTAGAAATGTATTTCAATAGCAGAATTACAAATTACAAGGATATTTAGATTGAAAAAAGATAGATTTCGGCAACAAAACTTCCTATATCCGCTACTCCTTCAGGAGTATATTTACTCACTTGCTCATTATCATAGCTTAAATAGTTTGATTTTTTACGAACCTGTGGAATTTCTAGGTTATGACAGTAAATTTAGTTTAGTACTTGTGAAACGTTTAATTATTCGAATGTATCAACAGAAATCTTTGATTTCTTCGGTGAATTATTCTAACCAAAATGGATCTTGGGAGCACAAGAATTCTTTTTCTTCTCATTTTTCTTCTAAAATGGTATCAGAAGGTTTTGGAGTCATTCTGGAAATTCCATTCTCGTCGCAATTAGTATCTTCCCTTGAAGAAAAAAGAATACCAAAATCTCAGAATTTACGATCTATTCATTCAATATTTCCCTTTTTAGAGGATAAATTATCGCATTTAAATTATGTGTCAGATCTACTAATACCCCATCCCATCCATCTGGAAATCTTGGTTCAAATCCTTCAATGTTGGATCAAAGATGTTCCTTCTTTGCATTTATTGCGATTGTTTTTCCACGAATATCATAATTTGAATAGTCTCTTTACTTCAAAGAAATCCATTTACGTATTTTCAAAAAGAAAGAAAAGATTCTTTTGGTTCCTACATAATTCTTATGTATATGAATGCGAATATCTATTCCTTTTTCTTCGTAAACAGTCTTCTTATTTACGATCAATATCTTCTGGAGTCTTTCTTGAGCGAACACATTTCTATGGAAAAATAGAATATC